ATTATTTTTCCATTCATTTCAAAACGTTCATGATCCCTTCCCGAACCAGACTTGAATCTTTCAATTCATTTGGCTCTCACGCTCAATTACTTCAAATTTTTATGTTTATGGTAAATTTCCATATCTTTTTTGAATGTAATGAACCTATCCTCTCTTCTCTGTTACTATTCAAAAAGAAATATAAACGGATCACTAATCAAGACCAGAGTATTCGGAGGACTCTTCTGACCAAACAAAAAAAAATAAGTAAAAAAATAAGTATAAGTAATTGTCAGCAAAGTTGTTTTTTTTCTTCAAATCCAAAAATTTTTGTTACTTTATATGTAGGTCATCGACTCAGCGTTTGACATTTATTTACTATAGAATAGTAAAGAATTTTTATAAAAATCAAAAATGAACATAACAATAAATAAAGGATTCAAAGCATTTTATCGACATGAGTGTTCTATATCGAAAAATTTCTAACTACTCGTTTTTTTAATTGAAAACTGTCTCGGTATTAACATAGTGGTAGAAAGAATACCATGCTGCGCCTGGACTTCAAACGGTTTAGCTTTAACCATGTTAATGGCCCCACATTATTGGTTGATAGAAAATCAAAGTATATTTACCAACAAATTGCGAAATGCTATGGTTCTTACATATGATTTCTTTATTTATTCAGAAGTAATTCGCGAAACCATGCACCTTTAGTTAGAAAGAAAAAAAGAGGTACAGCTGGTTGAATCCAACCTATTCTTGAAATAAACAACCCGCACACACTCCCTTTCCAAAAAAGATCAATACACCAATCACTACACTGAGATTTATTAGATTTGTTGCTAAAATATCGGTATTAAACCCGAAACTCCCGGCGGATGGCCAGTGACCCAAGAAAACGAAAGAATCGGTTCCATTTTTCATATGATCTCCTCTTGTATTTCTTATATTATAGATAAACTCAAAAAATCGTTGTATTACTTCACCCCTTTGCTACTTCTTCCAAATTAATTTTGTTCAGTTGAGATTCCCAATAAGAATAATACTTATTGAAATAGAATTAGTTGGAATAAAATTAGGTACTAGGTTTCGTGTGAATTGCAAAATACCTCCTTTGTTGCAACACTTTTCCTTTGGACTAAGAAGGGGAAGGAAGAAAGCGAGTGGGTAACACTAATTCCTCATCCTCAAATCAGTCCTTCCCGTGGTTTATTTTCTCAACGAAAACGAATAAGTAATTGTGTAGGGGCGATATTTTGATAGAATGTGAAAAAGCAACTTGCAAGTCCAAGACCATAAAAGAAATACGTATTTCTTTTCTCGGATTAAACAAAAGGATTCGCAAATAAAAGCGCTAATGCTACAACCAATCCATAAATTGTTAAAGCTTCCATAAAAGCTAAACTAAGCAATAAAGTACCTCGTATTTTTCCCTCTGCCTCGGGCTGTCTCGCAATACCTTCTACAGCTTGGCCCGCAGCAGTACCTTGACCAACTCCAGGTCCAATAGAAGCAAGCCCTACAGCCAATCCAGCAGCAATAACGGAAGCGGCAGAAATCAGTGGATTCATGATAAGTTCCTCACACACAAAAAAAGAAATGGTTAATGATACAATCAACCAATGAATTATGACTTAATTATTCCATTGCTAATATTCATCCAGTCGAAATAACTAAAAATTCCGAATTGAAATAGAAAATAAATCATAATATTATTGAATCATTAGATCATTAGAAAGACTTCATCTTTTTTAGTTCCTATTTGTAGAGTCTTTCGCAATCAATACAACTTGAGTTTTTCATTTCCCATTCTTCGATCTTTTTCTTTATTTTATCTGTTTATTGATTCAATTCACATTCAAAAACGAAATGGAAGCACTTCGGTTGGCATCCCTATCTAAATTTAGATAGGGCAAATTAAATATTCGTTCATATATAACTCGTCAATATCTAATATCAAATATACATATGTTTCTTCCATAACGTAAACCGCCTATTTTATCTTAAATTCAATCAGATTTTCTAATCATTCTTCGTACCATCTAACCTAACAATATCGACAATAATAACTTATAGCCATTAGATCCCACATACCTGGTGCAAACCCCCTCTACTAACGAACTCCTTTTTCTTTTATTTTAAACTTCACTTTTCGAATATCTTTTTTTCTATTATCGTAAACTGTATTTGTATATTTAGAGAATATAAATAGATTATCTTGATAGAATAGAAAGAGTATCTTGAGCCACACATATATTGCCTTGATCTAAGCTAAAAATGGGCTCTTCCTATGACTAATCAATGATGACCCTCCATGGATTCGCCTATATAAGCTGCAGCTAAGGTTGCAAAAATAAGAGCCTGAATACCACTTGTAAATAATCCAAGGAACATGACAGGTATAGGAACCACTAAGGGTACTAAAGAAACAAGAACAACAACTACTAATTCATCCGCTAATATATTTCCGAAAAGTCGAAAACTAAGTGATAGAGGTTTTGTGAAATCTTCTAAGATGTTAATGGGTAAAAGAATTGGAGTTGGTTGAATGTATTTACCAAAATAACCTAATCCTTTTTTTGTAAGACCCGCATAGAAATAGGCTACTGACGTGAGTAAAGCTAAAGCAACAGTAGTATTTATATCATTCGTGGGTGCGGCTAACTCCCCATGGGGTAACTGTATGATTTTCCAAGGTAAAAGAGCCCCTGACCAATTAGAAACAAAAATAAATAGAAACATAGTCCCAATAAAGGGAACCCAAGGGCGATATTCTTCTCCAATTTGAGTTTTGCTCACATCTCGAATGAACTCAAGGACATATTCAAAGAAATTCTGACCGCCAGTCGGAATGGTTTGTGGATTCCGAACAACTATAGCAGCTGAACCTAATAAGATAGCAATTACAACCCAAGAAGTAATAAGTACCTGGCCATGGATTTGGAAACCCCCTATTTGCCAATAGAAATGTTGACCTACTTCCACACCGGATATATCGTATAAACCCTTTAATGTATTGATTGAATATGATAAAACATTCATATTGTCCTCTAATAGAAATATAACTTTAAAAGAAATTAATTATTTTGATTCAATCATCTCTTTCTCGACTTGTCTACTTGAATTTAAATTTCATTTTCTATTTAATAAACGGATTAATCACATAATATCCCCAATTTATATATTTTGAGATTAAGGAATAGTAACCGATTCAATTATAGAATTTATGAAGTCAATTTTTGATTTTATTATTATTATGAATTACAGATTTCTTATATAGCTAGAACGGCCCTCACAAATAGCAAATACTAATTTTGTAAGAATTAATCGGATTGAAGCTATAGCGTCATCGTTCGCCGGAATCGAAATATCCGCAAGATCTGGGTCACAATTTGTATCGATTAAACAAATCGTTGGAATTCCCAAAGTAATACATTCTCGAAGGGCCATATATTCTTCTTGTTGGTCAACGATGATTACAATATCAGGCAACCCTGTCATATATTTAATCCCACCCAGATATGTTTGCAAGTGAGATAATTGTCTCTTCAACATGGCTGCATCTCTCTTCGGAAGACGAGCGAGTCTCCCCGCCTTTTGTTCCATTCTCAAGTCCCTGAATTTATGAAGTCTCGTTTCTGTAGTGGACCAATTCGTTAACATACCCCCAAGCCACTTTTTATTAACATAATGGCATCGAGCCCTTATTGCAGCCCATGCTACTAAATCCGCTGCTTTATTTTTTGTACCAACAATTAAAAATTGTTTTCCTCTACTTGCTGCATAAAAAACTAAATCACAAGCCTCTGATAAAAAACGAGCAGTTCTGGTAAGATTTATAATATGAATACCTTTGCATTTGGCAGAGATATAAGGTGCCATTCTAGGATTCCATTTCCGAGTACCGTGACCAAAATGAACTCCCGCCTCCATCATCTCTTCCAAATTGATGTTCCAATATCTTCTTGTCATTTCTCCCCACACTTTCTCTTTCTTTTTTAAGAAAGAGATGAGGTATCCTGAAATAAATAATTGTTCCAATGGAACCTTCTTTTCGAACGCGGATTGGCCATTGATACACAATCCAAACCATTAATTCCTTTCTATCCGTTATTGTTATTATTTGAATTTCTTTATTTTATTACATTACTAAATTAAATAACCATAACAAATACAGAGAAGATAAAAAGGATGAATCTTTTCTATTTTTTATTAAATCCGAGAAATCATTGTTGTTTTGATCTATCATGTAAATTCTTTGAAAGACAAGAATCAAAAAATTCTCTGTGGTAAAACAAAATATCTCTCATTTCTCCCTCGAATAGATTCTTTTTTTTTGTTTTCAAGGGAATGTTCTTATGTTGACTTGAACGATGGACAAATCCTTTGAATCCCGTACCAACAGGTATCATCCCTCCCAAAACAACGTTTTCTTTTAGTCCTTTCAACCAATCGATACGGCCCCGGAGAGCAGCTTTTGCTAAAACGCGAGCAGTTTCTTGAAAACTTGCTTCGGATATAAAACTTTGAGTATTCAGAGATGCTCTCGTTATTCCCAATAAGATAGCTCGGTAACAGATCGCTTCTTCCAAAGCCCGCCCCGTTCGTTCCGCTCGGAACAATCCAACTAGTTCTCCGGGCAAAAAAACATTAGACATTCCGTCTTCTGAAATCAAGACTTTTGATGTTATTTGACGTACAATAATTTCTATATGCCTATTATGGATCTGCACCCCTTGGGACCTATAAACCTTTTGGATCTTATTAACCAAAGAAATACGACTTTGCGCTATAGTTAGCTCAGCTCCAATCAAGAATCCCCAAGGAATTCCAAGAATTCTTGTTAGAAGTTTGTTCCAACCATCAACCCTCTTTTCTAAATTCATCGATATTGAATCAATCGAGCGAACTTCTAAAACTTGTTCCACTTTTGGAAGACCTTGCGTTATATCACCAGATCTCGATTTTTCATATATAAATGTAACTAATGTATCCCCTTCATAAATGATTTCCCCATAATGACCATGAACTGTTGCACCTGGGGTAGCCAAATAAGGCTTAGCCGATCTTATTACTACAGAGTCAAATTGAACAATTAGAACTTGACCCGATTTTAAGTGTGGTCCATTTTTTGCTATACATAACTTTTCACAAAGAAATTGTCCAAGACGAATTTTTGTGGATGTCTCTTCAAAAAAATTGTAATGAAGAAAATACCAATTTAATTTGAATGGATTCAAAATGATGTTACTGAATGCATCGGGATTATAAATCCTCCCATTTTCATCCATTAAATAATATTGAAATTTAAGTACTTGAAAGGTTTGTTTTAAATTGTCAAGTTGTAAATAATTAGTTACCAAGATCTGATTATGAGTTAGATTATGAGTTATTAAATGGTAAAATGAAAAAACATTCGCAATTTGAAGGGCTGTTCCTAAGGGACCCAATGAATTTCTAATTGGAATTAGGCGATCTTTTTTAATTGATTCTTTGTGATATTTTACACTATTGAATGTAAATGGACCCATTCGAAAACAATTGGATGATGACAAAATTATAAAGGATTGACATTCCTTATTTATACCCAACAATGTACGAACAGTTCCTTGATTTTGGTTAAATGATTGAAGTTTTGTCTTTGAATAAATGGAATAAAATGGATTCATATTGGTATGATCTAATCCATCATCAGAAAAAAATAAGGAATCATTTCTTTTACCGATATACGAAATAGTGGATTTCACTAAATCGATCCTTAAGAAATCTCGAATCATACCATTTATTCTTACTTCAACAAAGGAAGCGCGGGCCTCTTCGATAGAAGAACTTTTTTTGTCTTGGGTCCAATTCAATATTAAACAAGTACGAACTAATTGAATACTTGTGTCAGAAATTCCCCGAGTGGCTTTGCCATTTCCATAAAGGATATAATTGACAACTCGAAGTTGCACATTATCCTTTTCCTGCAGCAGATCCTGAGGGAAAAGTGTTGCTAAATTTATACCGTCCGTTATTTTATATGTGACTACGGGTCGAACCAAAACAAAATACTTTTTCTTGATAGGAGTGACCCGTTGGACATAGATCCATTTTTTCAAATTTTGAGATTCCTTGGAATTTGTACTTCCTGGTGGTATCAAAATGCCACTGTGTCGTGATATCTTATCTGTCTCCCCAGGAAAATGGATATCTCCAGAAAAAATTTGAAGTTCAATCTTTTTTTTTTTCCTCTCCACTCGGACCACTCCGCTTACTCGACTTCTTGTATTTAAAGCAATTTGCGTATCTACTCCAATGATACTATTGTTCCGTACCATTATGGAAGAAGATCCGGGTAAGATATGCACTTCCTCGGGAATGAAAAAAAACCGATCTACTTTCATTTGGTATTTTGGTCGAAATTCTTTGACTCCTCGATACTCAATCAAATCCTCTTTTTTAATGATTGAATGCATCTCTATAGTCCCGTATTTAGTAATTCCCGAACTCTTTCTTCGGTATCGCGGATCATCGAAATAAGCAAAAATACTATTTTTACGGAAAATACCATTTATGGGTACTTCAATCGAGATAGGAGAAACGGGGATTAATTCTTTTTCTTGTTCTTCACTCGATTGAAATGGAATGATGAATCTATTTCTTCGCCTCTTTGCCAATAAATCCAAATTTTTTGCAGGATATATGAGATTACAATGACCCATTCGATTCATTTCTGAATAATCCGGAATCCTATCCTCTTTTTTACTAGAAGGATCCAATAATTTATCTTTTACTTGATCATTAGTTACTGAGGAGTTAGAAATATATCTTTGTTCGAACGAAAAAGAATGGGCGTTCGTTTGATCTTGATCCTTGTGGAGAGAAAAGGGAACTACACTGGATCTGTACGACCTTCCTGATAATATCCATAAACGACTTGTTTTTGGTAAGAAATGAACATTGCCATATGTAAATTCGGGCGCATGGTATACATCAGTACTCCAGTGCATTTCTCCTTCTGAGTCAGAATAAATATGTTTTCGAACCCTTTCCTTAAAATTCAAGGTGGATGCCCCCGCGCGAATTTCAGCAATCACTTGTTCGGATTCAATATATTGATCATTTTGAACTAAAAGAAAACTTTTTGGCGGAATATTCACATTATGTAGAATATCTTCACTCTCAATAGTGACATACAAGCCTATATAACATAGAAAGGCAGGATGTCCATGACGTGTACGTGTCGGATAAACCAAATCCTCATTGAATTTTATTTTTCCATTCGAAGGGGCTCGTACATGTTCTGCAGTACCCCCTGTGAATACTCCACCAGTATGAAAAGTTCTTAATGTTAGTTGAGTACCAGGTTCCCCAATGGATTGTCCTGCAATAATACCTACAGCTTCTCCCAATTCGACCAGGTCACCGTGAGTAGGACTCCGGCCATAACATAATCGACAGATCCAAGACGTACTCCTACATGTAAAAGGAGTTCTAATGTATATTGGTTGGGTTCGAAAGGTTATGAATCGATTGACA